TTTGTTCAAATATTTGATTTTTTATACTAAATCCTTTATTTTTCCATCTCACTTATACTGTTTGTATCTGTGTATGACCCAGACAATACCAGTCATATGATACCTCATAATTTTATGTACATAATTCTATGTATATGTATGTATTAAGTAGGGAAGTTGTATAAAGAAGATAGCTAATAGGTTATGTTATAGAAAAGAAAAAGTGGAAAAAGGGTATGAAAATCTAATGATTGATGTGTATTTCTGATCAAATCAAAAATGATATTTTTGATTTAGTATGATAAAAGATCTTTCCTTTCTATGTTATACTACTACTATATTATTGAATTTTCGACGATGAATTGATTTGATAGATCAGAAATTGTTATTCATAATATTGATCTGATTCAGTATCATCGGGATGCAATTAATCCCGTTGAATTTGCAGGAGTCAAATTTATCATCTCTATGGGATTAGATCCCGAGTTATTGCGAAACAAAAGAAGATTGGATTATGGAAGTAAATATTCTCGCACTTATTGCTACTGCACTGTTCATTCTAGTTCCTACTGCTTTTTTACTTATCATCTATGTAAAAACAGTCAGCCAAAATGATTAATTTGAATGAAACTTGAATTATTATTAGTTCTTATCGATGATTCAAGAAATGAAAGAAAGGGATTCAAACTCTAAATCTTAAATGAAATGATTAGGCTGGAATCAGAAGTATCGTAGTAAGTATCTAAGCTGGTGTGGTAGAAAGAACTATATATATAGTTCTTTCTACCACACCAGCTATAGTATTGTTTTTATTATTATTATATATAGATCAAATTACAATATGTATGTACATATATTAGATGTACATACAGATAGCACTCTATTTCTTTTAGTTTGATTTCCCATCTCAAGAAGTCATTGATTGAACAATTAACGGATGATCCACGGAGTTAAGTTATACAGTAACTTCTTCGGATTTGTAAAAGGAGTAGAGCAGACCCTGTCCATTTTTCATGCTTAAACATGAGATGAATCAAAAAAAGCATAAAAACTTTTCTAGTAGTCTAAAACAAATGTTAAATGTATGATATGTGGATCGCTCAACAGAAGAAAGATCTAATTTTATTATGTGTCGGATCTCTTTGGCCAATTACTAATCGCTTCGTTTCCGATAGAAAGAAAATATGTATTGTCGTAATAGCAGAACGACTTTCTTTTAGAAAGGTAAAAGAAAAAGGGAAATAAATAAAGAAAAAAAATAGTATTAGTTTTTCTTATTGTAATATCCATAATTATGATAAGAGCTGATTCACTAAAATAGAATATTTAGGAAAAATTCGGTTGGAAAAAATCGCCTATCATGCATGGTAATCATTCATTACTGTATTCCAGTACAATTTGGAAGACATTTTTCTTTTTTTAGGGCTTCGCAAAATGATCAATAAAGAATTGATACGATTCGATTGAGCAATTAGTAGTGCCCAGCCCTAGAGTCCACTCCTTCCCCATACTACAAGTGAAAGGGAAAATGTAAAGACTACCATTAAAGCAGCCCAAGCAAGACTTACTATATCCATGTGAATTATGTCCTCTATTTCTATGAAGGAATTATTCTATTATTGATTAATAATCATAGCGGAATCAATGGCGCAGAGTCAAAATAGGTAAGACTATTTATTGATGAACCAATTCAATGAATACACTCGTAACAAGTTTCTCTATTTTAGGGTTTCTGGTAAAATCAGGAAGCATTTAGTACAAATACGATGATACACACGCCTTTTCCTTGGAAATATAAAAGGAATGCTTCTATATGGAGCATGTAAGAATAGTAAGACCTATTGTTTGTTTTGATATTAATGCCTTTCCTTACTAAGCAAAAAGCATAAAAATATACCATCACGATAGATAACTATCTATCAGATACCTCTATTTCCTATTTGATCTAAGCTTACTGTCCTTCTTTCTGTGAAAGAATCAGGAGAACCCACCACCACTATTAATTAATACATTCTTTTTTTTTACTTTAACCTTTACTCTTTTAATATAAGAGATCTTGTTATTATAGTCTTTCGTATAATCTCTTCTTCAATTCTAGTAGCAAAAACAGAGTGTCCCTTAGGAACCTTTGGATACCGAGATTTCCGACCTTATTTCTGAATCCCGGAATTGACTCTCACCATTTATTTGATTTTTCAATTGAATCAAATAAATGGTGAGAGTCAATCATTAAATTAATAAATGAGAGTTGCTTCATCCCTATTGATACCGATTTGGGCTACGCCTAAATTTGGAGAAAAAAAAATGACAGTCTTTTAGAAAACCTACGCCATGGGTTATCAAAATCGAGTATTGACACGCCCACTTAGTCCTTTGCCTCTGCTTCTTGCGGAGCAAGAATTCGTCGAATTAGATCGGCACAAGATAGGAAAGAAATAAAAAATCTTTTGTTGATCAGGCGACACCCGGATTTGAACTGGGGATAAAGGATTTGCAGTCCCCCGCCTTACCACTTGGCCAT